AGTGACAATTCTAGTTACAGTAATGTTGATCATTTAGTCGGCGTTATAGACATTCAGAGTTTCCTCTCTGATGATACTTTTTTAGTTAGGGATAATGATAGGGATAGTTATTTTATATATTTGGATATTGAAAATAAGATTTTTGAGATTGACAATGATCATTCTTTTCTAAGTGAACTAGAAAGTTCTTTTTCTAATTATAAGAATTTTAGTTATCTGAATAATGTATCTAATAGTGACGATCCTCACGATGATCCTTACATGTATAATACTAAATATAGTTGGAATAACCACATTAATAGTTGTATTGACAGTTATTTTCTTTCTCAAATTTGTATTGATAGTTACATTTTAAGTGGTATTGTCAATTATAGTGACAGTTACATTTATAGTTACATTTTTGATGAAAGCAGAACTAGTAGTGAAAACCAGAGTTCAAGTATAAAACCGAGCCTGGATGATAGTGATTTAACTATAACAGAAACAGAAAGATCTAATGATCTAGATGTGACTCCAAAATACAAGCATTTGTGGGTTCAATGCGAAAATTGTTATGGATTAAATTATAAGAAATTTTTTAAATCAAAAATGAATATTTGCGAACACTGTGGACATCATTTGAAAATGAATAGTTCAGATAGAATCGAACTTTCGATTGATCCAGGTACTTGGGTTCCGATGGATGAAGACATGGTCTCTCTGGATCCCATTGAATTTAATTTAGAAGAGGAACCCTACAAAGATCGTATTGATTCTTATCAAAGAAAGACAGGATTAACTGAGGCTGTTCAAACGGGCACAGGTCAACTAAACGGTATTCCCGTAGCAATTGGGATTATGGATTTTCAGTTTATGGGTGGTAGTATGGGATCGGTAGTTGGCGAGAAAATCACCCGTTTGATCGAATATGCTACCAATCAATTTTTACCTCTTATTTTAGTGTGTGCTTCTGGAGGAGCACGCATGCAAGAAGGAAGTTTGAGCTTGATGCAAATGGCTAAAATATCTTCCGCTTTATATGATTATCAATCAAATAAAAAGTTATTCTATGTATCAATCCTTACATCTCCTACTACTGGTGGGGTGACAGCTAGTTTTGGTATGTTGGGGGATATCATTATTGCTGAACCCAATGCCTACATTGCCTTTGCGGGTAAAAGAGTAATTGAACAAACATTGAATAAAATAGTACCTGAGGGCTCACAAGCGGCTGAATATTTATTCCATAAGGGCCTATTCGATCCAATCGTACCGCGTAATCTTTTAAAAGGCGTTCTGAGTGAGTTATTTCAGCTTCATGCGTTCTTTCCTCTGAATCAAAATTCAATCAAGTAGAGCCTTAATAAAAATTAAAAATATATAATATATATAAAAAAAATAGAAATGATTTTTTTTTGTGTATAGAACAAGTAGTTATTTAGTTTATAGAAATCAAAGTCAAAATCCATTCTTCGGATTTTATTTTGACTTTGATAACATTTGGTAACATAAGATTTAATTGTAAAAAAAAAAAAGAGTGAATTCTTTCTTCCGCGAAATTCAAATTAGGCAAGGGGAATAAAACGAGAATTTCACGTTCCCTTCTTATGTGTATATAATTCACATATAGAAAATATAAAAGTATAGAAAGATGCAAGATTCTATATTTTTTGAGAATGTCCAGTTTTACTAAGAATCCCTATTCCCGGATCGGATTCTAACAAATTTTTCGGGAATTTGTAACAAACGCTTTCTTTATTCACGTTTATTAAATTCAAATTATTAGACAAAAACAAGATAATAAAAAATAATAAAAAAAGGAGATTATCATACACATACATATCTATATATTTCATATATTTCATGTAGAAAGATGAAAAATTCTATTTCGTTAGTTCTACATTCCTTGCACTTATTTTCTTATCTTATTTTATTTATAAATTTTAGAAATTGTTATATTTATTATTTTATTTATATATTTTATTTATATATTAATATTATGTACTTACATATACTCAATTATGTACTCACTTAGCTATACTTAGTATAATTATATATGAATTATAATGATTATACGATACCTTTATAACAATATAAATAACAATAGAACAATAACAGGTACAAATATGAAATCCAGGTATCTATTTTATGACAACTTTCAATAACTTACCCTCTATTTTGGTGCCTTTAGTGGGCCTAGTATTTCCGGCAATTGCGATGGCTTCTTTATTTCTTCATGTTCAAAAAAACAAGATTTTTTAGATATAGATATGATAGGGCCAAATCTTATCTATTTTTTTTTTTCAAGCCTTAGACCATAATACAGATATTGATTTCTTAGAATAAAATATGTGATGCAGTTTCCCCTGAACATAAGCTATTATGCATGCGTAAACATGATATATACATAAATGAATTATAGCTATTTGAAAAAAAAATCGGGATTGGGGCGAATGCCTGAAATGTAAAGTAAATGTATCCATACGTAGATATCTATAGGGAATCATACGAAGTGGATCTTATTATTTTAGATCTAAGCAATTCGATGAATTACTCCTAAAAGTTCACATCGGAATAGTGCTAGTTGATGAGAGTTACTTCGGAAACACAAAAAAAAAGTCAAATTCATTTGGGTTATTCTCTCAATCTCAATAAAATGCAACTAGATCTAGTATGAATTGGCGATCAGAACATATATGGATAGAACTTATAGCGGGGTCTCGAAAAACAAGTAATTTCTGCTGGGCCTTTATCCTTTTTTTAGGTTCATTAGGGTTTTTATTAGTTGGAATTTCCAGTTATCTTGGTAGGAATTTGATATCTTTATTTCCGTCTCCACAAATCATTTCTTTTCCACAGGGGATCGTGATGTCTTTCTACGGGATTGCGGGTCTCTTTATTAGCTCCTATTTGTGGTGCACAATCTCATGGAATGTAGGTAGTGGTTATGATCGATTCGATAGAAAAGAAGGAATAGTGTGTATTTTTCGTTGGGGATTTCCTGGAAAAAATCGTCGCATCTTACTCCAATTCCTTATGAAAGACATCCAGTCCATCAGAATAGAAGTGAAAGAGGGTATTTATGCTCGTCGTGTCCTTTATATGGAAATCAGAGGCCATGGGGCTATTCCCCTGACTCGTACTGATGAGAATTTGACTCCACGAGAAATTGAGCAAAAAGCTGCTGAATTGGCTTATTTCTTGCGTGTACCAATTGAAGTATTTTGAAAAATGAACTGAAAAGAGTGAATGCTTTTTTTTTTTTCAAAAAATTGGATATTCTGATAGAAAGAGAATTCTTTTCTTTCAAAATCCGAATAATATTCATGGGCGCCTTTGTGCATTTATTTATCGAAAGGAGGCACTTTTTTCGAATTTTAGCAAATGATATATTTGGAAACAATATCTTTATTCGCATTTGAAGTGCGAATTTGGAGTGGACTCTTTTTTATTCCATTTCTGTATTATTTCTAAATTCAAGTACTAACCACTGAATCATACAGAAAAAAAAGGGAATAGATTCATGGGCTCGATGACTTGTAATAGAACTTATCCTTGATATGAATATTAGTTAGTATCGTATGGTATGGAGTCGACGAATGAGGTGAGTTCATTAAAAATTCAAAGACGAAAAAATGGCAAAAAAGAAAGCATTCATTCCCCTTCTATATCTTGCATCTATAGTATTTTTGCCCTGGTGGATCTCTCTCTCATTTACTAAAAGTCTGGAATCTTGGGTTACTAATTGGTGGGATACTATGGAATCCGAAATTTTCTTGAATATCATTCAAGAAAAGAGTATTCTAAAAAAATTCATAGAATTAGAGGAACTCTTCCTCTTGGACGAAATGATAAAGGAATACCCGGAAACACATCTAGAAAAGCTTCGTATCGGAATCTACAAAGAAACGATCCAATTGATCAAGATACACAATGGGGATTGTATCCATACGATTTTGAACTTCTCGACAAATATAATCTGTTTCGTTATTCTAAGTGGTTATTCGATTTTAGGTAATGAAAAACTTGTTATTCTTAACTCTTGGGTTCAAGAATTCCTATATAACTTAAGCGACACAATAAAAGCTTTTTCAATTCTTTTATTAACTGATTTATGTATAGGATTCCATTCGCCCCACGGTTGGGAACTAATGATTGGCTCTTTATACAAAGATTTTGGATTTGATCATAACGATCAAATTATATCCGGTCTTGTTTCCACTTTTCCGGTCATTCTAGATACAATTTTAAAATATTTGATCTTCCGTTATTTAAATCGTGTATCTCCCTCACTTGTAGTGATTTATCATTCACTGAATGACTGAAAAATGATTCACTGATCAAATTATAATGGTTGTTACTTTGTACATAAGCAAAACATTCAAAATTGTACTTATTCTTTCTACTCCTACAAGGAATTCTTCCTATATTCCATTAATATTTTTTTAGTAAATAGCAAAATCATAGATAGGGAACTATACTAGACTAGGGACCTACCTAATTTTATTGTATAAATTTTCGATACCAATGATTGGACCATGCAAACTATAAATACTCTTTTTTCTTGGATAAAGGAAGAGATTACTCGAGCCATTTCCATATCGCTCATGATATATATAATCACTAGGACACCCAGTTCAAACGCATATCCCATTTTTGCACAGCAGGGTTATGAAAATCCACGAGAAGCGACTGGCCGTATTGTATGTGCCAATTGCCATTTAGCTAATAAACCCGTAGATATCGAGGTTCCACAAGCGGTACTTCCTGATACTGTATTTGAAGCAGTTGTTCGAATTCCTTATGATATGCAACTGAAACAAGTTCTTGCTAATGGTAAAAAGGGAGCTTTGAATGTAGGGGCTGTTCTTATTTTACCTGAGGGGTTTGAATTAGCCCCCCCCGATCGTATTTCGCCCGAGATTAAAGAAAAGATAGGCAATCTGTCTTTTCAGAACTATCGCCCTACTAAAAAAAATATTCTTGTGATAGGTCCTGTTCCTGGTCAGAAATATAGCGAA